TTGGGTTTATACCAACAAACAAAAAGGGAAAAGTTTCAACAATGAATTTCAAAATAGAATTAAAGCTCTAGACAAAGAAGCTATTTCTTTAAATGTACTGGAAACAAGAAGTCGACTGTGTAATGACAATTCTACAAAAGAATACTTTTCAAAGGTATATGATCCTTTCCTCAACGGATCATATCGGAAAACAATTTCCAAAAACCTTTCATCTTCAACCTTAAAAAATACTTTGATAGAAAATATCATAGATAAATTTGAGATAAATAGGATTCATGGTATACTTCTTTCAGATGCCGATTATCAAGAATTTGAACAGAAAAAAAATAAATTCGATAAAAAACCATTATCAACGGAAATTGTTAATTTTTTAACTTTCATTAGCAAATTTGTTAGAGAATCAGAATTTCCCAATCTAAACCCGAAAAGCCCTTCTTTATTTTCAGAAGGAAGAATAGATTCCAAAAAAGGAACAAAATATTTAAAATATTTATTAACTAAAATTGTAACTGATCCTGATGGTCGAAAAATTAGCAGAAAATTGATTAGAATAAAAGAAATCAGTAAAGAAATACCTCGATGGTCGTACAGATTAATTACCGATTTAGAACAACAATCAGGAGAATATCAAGAAGACATACCAGTAGATCATCAAATTCGTTCAAGAAATGGCAAACGTGTAGTGATTTTTACTGCTAACACGGCGAGTAGTGATTCTAATATTATGGATACTAAAATGCCCGATCAACTAGATGAAGTAGCTTTGATACGTTATTCACAACAATCAGACTTTCGCCGAGATATAATCAAAGGTTCTATGCGAGTTCAAAGGCGTAAAATAGTTATTTCAAAATTGTTTCAAGCAAATGCCCATTCGCCCCTTTTTTTTGAAAGACTGCAAAAATCCCCTCTTTTTTCTTTTGATATACCCGGATTTATTAAAGTAATTTTTCGAAATTGGGTGTGTAAAGGAGAAACATTCAAAATGGTAGAGTATACAAAAGAACAAACAAAAAGAGAAGAAAAAAAAGAAAAGAACAAAAGAAAGGAAAAAGTGCGAATAGGGATAGCAGAGGCTTGGGATAGCATTCAACTTGCGCAAGTAATAAGAGGTTGTATGTTAATAACTCAATCTATTTTTAGAAAAAGCATTCTATTACCTTTGTTAATAATTACAAAAAATATTGGCCGTATACTCCTATTCCAACTTACTGAATGGGCTGAGGATTTCCAAGAATGGAATAGAGAGATACATCTTAAATGTACCTATAACGGTGTTCCATTATCCGAAACAGAATTTCCAAAAAGTTGGTTGACAGACGGTATTCAGATAAAAATATTGTTTCCTTTCTGTTTGAAACCTTGGCGCAAATCAAAATCACGATCCTTTCAGAAAGATCTAATGAAAAAAGAAAAAGATGAGTTTTGTTTTTTAACAATTTGGGGAATGGAAGCGGACCTTCCTTTTGGTCCACCCCGAAAACGTCCTTCTTTTTTTAAACCCATTTTAAAGGAATTAAAAAAACAAATAGAAAAGGGTAAAAAGAAGTATTTTCGAGTTCTAACCATTTTTAAAGAAAAAACAAAATTACTTGGAAACGTTTCAAAAGAAATAAAAAAATGGGTTATCGGAGGTGTTTTTTTTATAAAAAAAATAACAAAAGAACTTTCAAAAGTAAATCCAATTCTATTGTTTAGATTAAGAAAAGTATATAAATCGACCGAACTTAAAGATGAAAAAGATTTTACGATAAGCAATCCAATAATTAATGAATCCTTTAGTCAAATTGCATCTCCGAGTCGGACAAATTCTCCATTGATAGAAAAAAAAACGAAAGATCTTGCTGATAAAACAAGTAAAATTCGAAATAAAATAGAAAGAATCTCAAAAGAGAAAAAAAAAGTAACTCCAAGAATAAATAATCTTAGTCCTAAGAAAACAAGTTATAATGCTAAAAGATTGGAAAAATGGCAAATATTAAAAAGAAGAAATGTTCGATTAATCTGTAAATTACCCTCCTTTTTTAAAATTTTCATTGAAAAAACCTACACAGATACATTTTTGTCTATCATTAATATTCCCAGAATAAATACAGAACTTTTTCTTAAATTAACAAAAAAAATTATTGATAAATCGATTTACAATAATGAAAGAAAACAAACAAAAATAAATACAAAAAAGCCACTTGATAAGATTAGTAATGTTAAAATTAAAGAAAATTCACATATTTTTTATGACTTATCCTACATGTCACAAGCCTATGTATTTTACAAATTATCCCAACTAAAAATAAGTAACTCGCTAAGACCTGCTGTTCAATATCAAAGAATACCCCCCTTTATTAAGCCTAAAATAAAGGATTCTTTTGAAAGACAAAGAATGGTTAATTCTAAATTAGCAAATAAGAAACTTCCAGGCTATGAAATGAATCAATGGAAAAACTGGTTAAAAGGGCATTTTCAATACCATTTATCTCAGATCAGATGGTCTAGATTAATACCAGAAAAATGGCGAACTCTAGTTCGCCGGCGCTGTATAGCTAAAAAGGAAAATTTAAGCAAGCGACACTCATACGAAAAAAACCTATTAGTTGGTTCCAAAAAACAATCTGAAGTGGGTTTATTATCTAATGAAAAAGATAATTTTCGAAAATACTATAGATATAATCTTTTATCATATAAATTTATTAATTATGAAAATAAAACGGAATGCTTTTTTTATAGACCTCCCTTTGAAGGAAATAAAAACCAAGAAATTTATTATACTTATAACAGGGCCAAAAAAGCCCTTTTTGATATACGGAGAAACATCCCTATTCCAAATGATCTAGGACAGGTTGATATTCCATATATGGAAAAGCCGACTAATAGAAAATATTTTGATTGGAAATATTTCAATTTTGATCTTAGACAAAAAGTAGATATTGAGGCCTGGATCATAATTGATACCAATAGGTATCAAAATGATCAAATTCGTACTAAAAACTCTCAAATAATTTATAAAAAAGATCTTTTTTATCTTATGATTCCAGAAACAAATTCCCTAAACTCTCACAAGGGGTTTTTTGATTGGATGGGAATGAATGAAAAAATGCTAAAGCGCCCTATACCGAATATGGGATTTTGGCTATTCCCAGAATTTGTGTTACTTTATAAGGCATATAAAATGAAACCTTGGTTTATACCAAGTAAATTGCTTCTTTTAAACTTAAATAGTAGTAAAAATAAAAAGATTAATTTGTTCATAGTATCGAATAAAAAGTACCGAAACGACGAAGAAAAAGAACCCATAAGCCAAGAAGATCACAAATACGTTCTCTCACAACAAAAAGATATTGAAGAAAATTATGCAATCTCAGACATGCAAAAAGGAAAAAATAAAAAACAATACAAAAGAAATACAGAAGCAGAAATAGATTTCTTCCTGAAACGTTATTTGCTTTTTCAATTGAGATGGGGCGCAACTTTGAATCAAAGAATGATCGATAATATCAAGGTCTACTGTCTCCTGCTTAGACTGATAGATCCAAGAAAAATTACTATATCCTCTATTCAAAAAAGAGAAATGAGTTTGGATATAATGTTGATTCAAAAGAATTTAACTCTCTCAGAATTGATGAAGAAAGGAGTATTGATTGTAGAACCACTTCGTTTGTCTGGCCAAAAAGATGGACAATTTATTATGTACAAAACTATAAGTATTTCGTTGCTTCATAAGAGTAAGCATCAAATTAATCAAAAATATCAAGAGCAAAGATATGTTTCTAAGAAAAATTTTGATGAAACTATTTTACCACATCAAAGAATAAGCGAAAATAGAAACAAAAAGAATTTTGGTTTACTTGTTCCGGAAAATATTTTATCGTTTAAACGTCGTAGAAAAATGAGAATTCTAATTTGTTTCAGTTCAAAGAATAGAAATTTTATAGAGAGAAATCCATTATTTTGGAATGAAAAGAACGTAACAAACAGCAGCCGAGTTTCACCTAACAATAATCATCTTGATAGAGAAAAAAATAAATTAATGAAATTAAAACTCTTTCTTTGGCCTAATTATCGATTAGAAGATTTAGCTTGTATGAATCGTTATTGTTTTAATACCAATAATGGCAGCCGTTTCGGTATGTTAAGAATATATCTGTATCCGCGATTGAAATTCTGTGAATAATACACTTTTTCTGTATATCCTAAATCCTATTTATATATACCCTATATATAATTATAGGGTATATGAAATTAATATAACGATCACGTGCTTTTCTTGTCTCACATCTCATTCTAGTATCCAATATGAAATGAATATGAATAATATCTCAATTAGATCTCGAAATGAATTAACAAAAGTTTCTTAATTTGAGGTCTTCGATGCGAAAATGCACCCATCATTTTCTATTTCTATATAAATCGAATTTCAAATTTTCAAATTCGATTGGGTGGTTTGAATTCAGAAAATTAGGAGTTATTTGGATTAAATTTGAAATTATTGTATATACCACATAGAAATTAATAGCATTATTATTACTGATCGGTAAAATCCATATTTGTACAAGAAAAAAGGAGAATTTTTTTATGGTAAAAAGTTCAGTCATTTCAATTATTTCTCAAAAAGAAAACGAAGAAAATAGAGGGTCTGTTGAATTTCAAATATTAAGTTTCACCGCTAAGATAAGAAGGCTTACTTCACATTTGGAATTGCACAAAAAAGACTTTTCATCTCAGAGAGGTTTGCGCAAAATTTTGGGAAAACGTCAACGACTACTAGCCTATTTGTCAAAAAGAAGTAGAGGGCGCTATAAAGAATTAATTAATGAGTTGGCTATTCGAGAAATAAAAACCCGTTAATTTGAAGCATGATACCATTTGATGAGTTTAGTCGTTTAAATTTTTAAATTTTAATGAGCTTCTTTTTACTTTCAGAAATGCATGGAAAACTGACTCGGGAAATACTTATGATTACACCAATTACAAGAAACGACCTCATGATAGTGAATATGGGGCCTCACCACCCATCAATGCATGGTGTTCTTCGACTGATCGTTACTCTCGATGGTGAAGATGTTATTGACTGTGAACCTATATTGGGTTATTTACATAGAGGAATGGAGAAAATTGCGGAAAATAGAACAATTATACAATATTTGCCTTATGTAACACGTTGGGATTATTTAGCTACCATGTTTACAGAAGCAATAACCGTAAATGGACCTGAACGGCTAGGAAATATTCAAGTACCAAAAAGGGCTAGCTATATTAGAGCTATTATGCTGGAGTTGAGTCGTATCGCTTCCCATTTGTTATGGCTTGGCCCTTTTATGGCAGATATTGGGGCACAGACCCCCTTTTTCTATATTTTTCGAGAACGAGAATTGATATATGACCTATTTGAAGCTGCTACCGGTATGCGTATGATGCATAATTTTTTTCGTATCGGAGGGGTCGCTGCTGATCTACCTTATGGCTGGATAGATAAATGTTTGGATTTTTGCGATTATTTTTTAACTGGGGTTGCTCAATATCAAAAGCTTATTACAAGAAATCCTATTTTTTTAGAACGAGTTGAAGGCGTAGGTATTATTGGCGGAGAAGAAGCACTAAATTGGGGTTTATCGGGGCCCATGCTACGGGCTTCGGGAATACAGTGGGATCTTCGTAAAGTTGATCGTTATGAGTGTTATGCCGAATTTGATTGGGAAATTAAATGGCAAAAAGAAGGGGATTCATTAGCTCGTTATTTAGTACGAATCAGCGAAATGACAGAATCCATAAAAATAATCCAACAAGCCCTGGAAGGAATTCCAGGGGGACCCTATGAAAATTTAGAAAGCCGGCGCTTTGATAGAATAAAAGACCCCGAATGGAATGATTTTGAATATCGATTCATTAGTAAAAAGCCTTCTCCCACTTTTGAATTGTCCAAGCAAGAACTTTATGTAAGAGTCGAAGCACCAAAAGGAGAATTGGGAATTTTTCTGATCGGAGATCAGAGTGTTTTTCCTTGGAGATGGAAAATCCGACCGCCGGGGTTTATCAACTTGCAAATTCTTACGCAGTTAGTTAAAAGAATGAAATTGGCTGATATTATGACGATACTAGGTAGTATAGATATCATTATGGGAGAAGTTGATCGTTGAAATGATAATTGATATAACAGAAATAGAAGCTATCCATTCTTTTTCCAGATTGGAATCCTTAAAAGAAGCTTATGGGATCATATGGATGCTTGTCCCTATTTTAATTCTTGTATTAGGAATCGTACTGGGTGTTCTAGTAATTGTTTGGTTAGAAAGAGAAATATCTGCAGGGATACAGCAACGTATTGGACCCGAATACGCGGGACCTTTGGGAATTCTTCAAGCTTTAGCCGATGGTACAAAACTACTTTTCAAAGAAAATCTTCTTCCATCTAGAGGAGATACTCGTTTATTCAGTATTGGTCCGTCCATAGCAGTCATATCCATTTTACTAAGTTATTCAATAATTCCTTTTAGCTATCGTTTTATTCTGGCTGATCTTAGTATTGGTGTTTTTTTATGGATCGCCGTTTCAAGTCTTGCTCCGGTTGGATTGCTTATGTCAGGATACGGATCAAATAATAAATATTCCTTTTTAGGTGGATTAAGGGCTGCTGCTCAATCTATTAGTTATGAAATACCATTAACTCTATGTGTATTATCAATATCTCTACGTGTGATTCGGTGAAATATAAAAATTCCCCCGTTTCTTTTCTTTATAACAAGAAAGTCAAATGATTTGAACCTTTATTTTTTTATTCATCATTGGGTTGATGAATTAAACCAGATAGTTATATGGGTGAAATAAAACGGCTTACAAATTTGCTGTTAAAAGAATGAAATCTCATTTCCTATGTACAAGAATTAAGCGAAAGTAAACATAAGCAGTCAAGGCTGTTTACCCCAAGATTGGTTGATTAATTATCATGACTTGAAGCGGGTTTAAGAGATCAATTGTATGGGTTTTCTATACTATAGATGTATTATCCTAATGAAAGATTCAAAAAAACGAGTGGATGGTTAGGAAGACCAAGATACACAAAGGATTTGTAATGGAGATTCTAAAAATTATCCAATAGGATATTTTAGAAAAATAATTCGAATTGGGGCTTTAAGTTGGTAGAAATTCTTAAGAAGTACTCCCCACGATTTCGACCCAGAGTATGTTCCTGTCCACCGATTAAGTAAATAACTATCAAAACGAAGAAATCTTTTACTTTTAATAACGGGAATAATGCTTCTTTTCTGAGAAAGGAGAATAGGAAGAAAAAAATTCTTGTTATGTAATGCCTAAATTATTTTGCGTAATCGAAAATGAGAAGTTGAAATATCAAATATTTATGCGATATTCCTCTAAAAAATTTTTTTTTATTCAAGGCTAAAGTTTTTAATCAACAAAGAAAAATGAAAATTCTTAAAATATGAGATCAATTCAGAAGCACTTTTTATTTTATTATAATTATAAATCTAGCAGACAGAATTCCATTAGTCTAATTCTAGGCCTTAGGATAAGAGTTTTATTCTCTATAGATCCTACAAACACATCAACGCATCAAGATAAATAGTGTTGAAAGGTTATTAGATTTATTTGTGACCTATGAGGAGCCGTATGAGGCGAAAATCTCATGTACGGTTCTGTAATAGCGATGAAAGCAGTGATGTTATTGTCGACTATGATTATCTAACAGTTTAAGTACAGTTGATATAGTTGAAACACAATCCAAATATGGGTTTTGGGGATGGAATTTGTGGCGTCAACCTATAGGGTTTATCATTTTTCTAATTTCTTCTCTAGCCGAGTGTGAGAGATTACCTTTTGATTTACCAGAAGCAGAAGAAGAATTAATAGCTGGTTATCAAACCGAATATTCGGGTATCAAATTTGGCTTATTTTATATTGCTTCATATCTAAATCTATTAATTTCTTCATTATTTGTAACAGTTCTTTACTTGGGGGGGTGGAATCTTTCTATTCCAAACCTATTTTGTACTGAATTATTTGACATAAATAAAAGAGGGAAGGTTTTTGGAACAATAATAGGTATCTTTATTACACTGACTAAAACTTATTTGTTCTTATTCATTTCTATTGCAACAAGATGGACTTTACCAAGGCTGAGAATGGACCAACTATTAAATCTTGGATGGAAATTTCTTTTACCTATTTCTTTAGGTAATCTATTATTAACGACTTCGTTCCAACTTCTTTCACTGTAAAGGGATAGAATATTATAGTCTTCATAACTTGTCTCAAACAAGAGAAAGAAATGAGTAAAATTATTTATAGATATTCCGACATGTTCCCTATGCTAACTCGGTTCTTGAGCTCTGGTCAACAAACAACACGAGCTGCCAGGTATATTGGTCAAGGTTTCGTAATTACCTTGTCCCACGCGAATCGTTTACCTGTAACTATTCAATACCCCTATGAAAAGTTGATTACATCAGAACGTTTCCGAGGCCGAATCCACTTTGAATTTGATAAATGCATTGCTTGTGAAGTATGTGTTCGTGTATGTCCTATAGACCTACCTGTTGTAGATTGGAAATTACAAACGGATATTCGAAAGAAACGATTACTTAATTACAGTATTGATTTTGGAATTTGTATATTTTGTGGTAATTGTGTTGAGTATTGTCCAACAAATTGTTTATCAATGTCCGAAGAATATGAGCTTTCTACTTATAATCGCCATGAATTGAATTATAATCAAATTGCTTTAGGCCGGTTACCGGTATCAATAATGGAAGATTTCACAATTCGAACAATTTCTTCGAATTTACCTCAATTCAACAATATCTAACACTCTCGATTCACAAAACATTTCCAAATAAAAAAAAAAGATAACTTCTTTTTTCCTGGTCAGGTCAACAAAGACATGAAATTTTTCGATTTTTTTTTATAAAATCAAATGGATTTACCCGGACCAATACATGATTTTCTTTTAGTCTTTCTAGGATCGGGTCTTATATTAGGAAGTCTGGCAGTAGTATTACTCCCAAATCCAATTTATTCGGCCTTTTCATTGGGATTGGTTCTTTTTTGTATATCCTTATTCTATATTCTATCGAACTCTTATTTTGTAGCTGCTGCGCAGCTCCTTATTTATGTAGGAGCTATAAATGTTTTAATAATTTTTGCTGTGATGTTTATGAATGGTTCAGAATATTACAACGATTTTCATCTTTGGACGGTTGGGGATGGAATTACTTCAATGATTTGTACAAGTCTTTTTATTTCACTAATTACTACTATTTTGGATACGACCTGGTATGGGATCAGCTGGACTACAAAATCAAATCAGATTTTAGAACAAGATTTAATAAGTAATAATCAACAAATTGGAATTCATTTAGCAACGGATTTTTTTCTTCCATTTGAACTAATTTCAATAATCCTTTTAGTCGCTTTAATAGGTGCTATTTCTATAGCTCGTCAATAATAAAATAAATCTTTAAAACAAGTAATTTAATTCAAATAGAATTAAAAGGTATAATTCGTTAATTTGAATTACTGTTTCTGTTTAAAAAATGGAATAGAAGGGCTTTACTTTGTATATCGGTATATCGATCTATTACCAATCTATTTCCTTGTTTCATATTTGTTAGAATCGAATCTATTGAATTATTGTTCAGATTAAAACTTAAAACGAATCAAAATTGATCTTGATAGGGAGTTTATTAATGATGGTCGAACATATACTTGTTTTGAGTGCCTATTTATTTTCTATTGGTATCTATGGATTGATCACAAATCGAAATATGGTTAGAGCCCTTATGTGTCTTGAACTTCTATTAAATTCAGTTAATATAAATTTTGTAACATTTTCTGATATTTGTGATAATCGTCAATTAAGAGGAGACATTTTTTCCATTTTTATTATAACTATTGCAGCCGCTGAAGCCGCTATTGGACCAGCTATTGTTTCATCAATTTATCGTAACAGAAAATCAACTCGTATTAACCAATCAAACTTGTTGAATAAATAGTATTCATTATTGTATCAGTGCAAAATTGAATATTTATAAATAAGTTCAAATTCATAGGTTTGAGACAGGTAAGGCAAAGTTGGGGTTGCAAAAACACAGGAAATCAAAGTATTTTGGTCCTTTTTCATAAAGAAATTAGGAAGTAAATTGATTATGATCACTCATTGATTCGTCTAGTATCTAACTATAGGATTCATTTATAAGTTAGTTTACTAGACCGAAAATTTATGACGTTCAAAATGTATAGATCCAATGTCACATTCAGTAAAGATTTATGATACATGTATAGGATGTACCCAGTGTGTACGGGCGTGCCCCACCGATGTATTAGAAATGATACCTTGGGATGGATGTAAAGCTAAACAAATTGCTTCTGCCCCAAGAACCGAAGACTGCGTTGGTTGTAAGAGGTGTGAATCCGCGTGTCCGACGGATTTTTTGAGTGTTCGGGTTTATTTATGGCATGAAACAACTCGCAGTATGGGTCTAGCTTATTGATACATTCCATAAAACTCTACTTGAACCCATTTTATTTTTTTTACCGACAAAACTCGTGCTCAATTTAATTTGATTTTGGGCACGGGTTTTTCTGGCCCAAGCGTATCTTGTCTTTACCACGAACCATTTTCCTTGTTTAACAATAATTGCAGTTTTGCCAATATTTGCAGGTTGCTTAATTTTTTTTCTTCCACATAGGGGAAATAGAGTAATCCGGTGGTATACTCTATGTATATGTATCTTAGAGCTTCTTCTAACGACTTATGTATTCTGCTATCATTTTCAATCAGATGACCCATTAATCCAACTAATGGAGGATTATAAATGGATCCTTTTTTTGGATTTTCATTGGAGATTAGGAATAGATGGACTTTCTATAGGACCCGTTTTACTAACGGGATTCATCACTACTTTAGCTACGTTAGCGGCTTGGCCGGTTACTCGAGATTCTCGATTATTTCATTTCCTAATGTTAGCAATGTACAGTGGACAAATAGGCTTATTTTCTTCTCGAGATCTTTTACTTTTTTTTCTTATGTGGGAGTTAGAATTAATTCCCGTTTATCTACTTGTATCCATGTGGGGAGGAAAAAAACGTCTGTATTCGGCTACAAAATTTATTTTGTACACGGCAGGAGGTTCTATTTTTCTTTTAATGGGAGTTCTGGGTATTAGTTTATATGGTTCTACTGCACCAACATTAAATTTTGAAATATTGGCTAATAAGTCCTATCCTGTGGCCTTGGAAATATTATTTTATATTGGGTTTTTTCTTGCTTTTGCTGTCAAATTACCAACCATACCCCTACATACATGGTTACCAGATACCCACGGAGAAGCGCATTATAGTACTTGTATGCTTCTAGCCGGAATCTTATTAAAAATGGGAGCGTATGGATTAATTCGCATCAATATGGAATTATTTCCTCATGCTCATTCTCTCTTTTCTCCTTGGTTGATACTAGTGGGTGCAATGCAAATAATTTATGCAGCTTCAACATCTCTTGGTCAACGGAATTTAAAAAAAAGAATAGCCTATTCCTCTGTATCTCATATGGGTTTCATAGTTATAGGAATTGGTTCTATCACGGATATGGGGCTCAATGGAACCCTTTTACAAATAATCTCTCATGGATTTATCGGTGCTGCACTTTTTTTCTTGGCCGGAACAACTTATGATAGAATACGCCTTCTTTATCTTGATGAAATGGGTGGAATAGCTATCCCAATGCCAAAAATGTTCACGATGTTCAGTAGTTTTTCGATGGCCTCCCTCGCATTGCCGGGTATGAGTGGTTTTGTTGCCGAATTTATAGTATTTTTGGGATTAGTTACTAGTCCAAAATTCCTTTTAATGATAAAGATCCCAATTACTTTTGTAATGGCAATTGGAATCATATTAACCCCCATTTATTTATTATCTATGTTACGCCAGATGTTCTATGGATACAAGATATTTAATGGCCCAAACTCTTATTTTTTTGATTCTGGGCCGCGAGAGTTATTTCTTTCGATCTCTATTTTTTTACCCGTACTCGGTATTGGTATGTACCCAGATTTCGTTCTTTCACTAGCAGTTGAAAAGGTTGAAGCTATCCTATCTAATTCTTTTTATAAATAGTTTTTTTGATAAAAAACGAAAAAACTATCTTATCATTTACAAAAGGGTTCATTGTACAATGACAAAAAGAATACTTTTTTTCTCTTGTGTTAAGTAAAAAAATAAATTTGAACTAGCGAGAGCCTCGTGACTTTGATTCGAGGGACTTTCACTAGTTCATTTTATCTGATATGCGGTGTATGCTTTTCTATTCTTATTGGTTTCTATTGTTAAGTGGTAAGAACATCTTTTTTCAATTTAATTAGATGTTAATTTAAATGAACCATAACTATGTAATCCTATTCCTAATAGGTTTACTCCAAAATAGCATATCCAAATTATAAGAAATCCAATAAAGGCTACAATTGCTGAATTTGTACCCTTCAATTTTATATTTGTTTGAGTATGCAAATAAATTGCAAATATGATCCAAGTAATAAAAGCCCAAGTTTCTTTTGGGTCCCAACTCCAATAGGATCCCCATGCTTCGTTAGCCCATACTGCTCCAGAAAGAATTCCTATCGTTAAAAAGAGAAATCCTAGACTAATAACCCGATAACTCCAATAATCCAATTGTTGAATCAATTGTGACTTATAATAATTTATTGGAGAAAAAAAAGAAGTTTTTTGTAAAACGTTTTTTTCTTTTACTTGATGCATGTATTGGGCTTTACCAAGTAAAAATGACTCGTTTAAATTTAATAAACAATTATTCGTAGAAAAAAAGAGAATATTTTTTCTAACTGTAATGACTAGAAGTGATACTGATAATAATGATCCACATAAAAGGGACACATATCCTAATATCATCATACTTACGTGCATTATTAACCATTCGGACTGAAGGGCGGGTACTAATATTGTGGATTCATGTATTTCAGTTAAAAGACCTGAGGTAGCAAAGCCCTGGGAAAAAAGAGCACTTGGACTAATTATTGTGTTTAGAATATTTTTCTTTTTTTTGAAATATGGAACGATATAAATAAAGGAAAAACTCCATGAAAGGAAGATTAATGATTCATATAAATCACTTAGTGGAAAATGTTTTGAATAAATCCAACGAGAAATTAATAATCCTGTTATACATAAAAAGATCATTATCATGCCCTTTTCGGATGAATCATATAGTTTTACGATTTCATCAACAAAAAGGGTTATCAAATGGATTGTAATTAGAATTGAAACAGTAGAAAAAGAAATATGAGTTAATATATGCTCTAAAGTGGAAAATATCATAAAAAAAGTCCCTTAATTATAAAATCGAAATCAGAATTCATTATTATTCATTATAGGATCTATTTTATTTATTTTTTAGGAGATGACATGCTGTGCCGCTACTCGGACTCGAACCGAGATGCTCTAGCACTGCTTCCTAAGAGCAGCGTGTCTACCAATTTCACCATAGCGGCTTGTCTTGACCCCATAATAACCTATGAATAAGAAATCGTCTAGATTTAAGAATTCAATTAAGTGCAATATTTTATAGAAAAGATTCAAATCAATGAATAAAAATTTTTTCAAATATGTACTTGAAGGTTCATTTTTTTAGTTTAGGGTTTTGGTTTTATTGTGGAGTTTAGACTCTTCTCGACTTGAGCTGTTCTAAAACCAGTGAGTCTTACTATGAATTAAGTCCCCCCCTCCCAAAAAAAAACTTATTTTTCAAATTTTTTTAATTTTTATTTATTTGATTTAAAAAAGCGAAACCAAAAAATAAGTTTTATTAATGAACAAAAAAAGATTTTCGATTATTCAAAATTCACACATATTTATCCATAATACTTTCATTAAGTGTTTTACGTGAATTGATTGCGAGAGATATATCGGTTATATATAAAGATTTATAGAAAAAAAGTAAGAAAGTTGTACAAAAAAGAAAATTTTATAGTACAAATAGGTTGATGGAAAAAAGAATACTCCCGCCTTGGAAAGAAAAAATATTCAAAATAGAGTATCTTGTGTTTTTTTAATAAAAAAACACTTTGTTTTAATTCGACCAAAGTAAACAGAAGAATTCCATTTCCTATGGATTAATTCACCGGGAAATGGAATTGGGGAATTTTCTTTTTGAAACGGAAGGGTTCCATTTTTGAGTCAGGTCGATTTAGATTGTTCTAAGGTTTTCCGCTTTATTTTTTAATAACTTATTTTTTTATTTTATTTGTTTGTCCCACAAAAAAACTTTTTGAAGTCCCGGTAGAAAGAGATTTCGCTAAAGAAAATCCTTTTAACGCTGCCCAATAACCTTTCCTTTTCCAAAAATTTTTACGAATACGCTTTTTTGATGCAGAAGTACGTTTTTTTGGAACTGCCATTTAAATAAAAATTAAGAGATTACTCATTGGTATGGCTGGATGTGAAAGACATCTATTGTTCAAAATCAAAAAAACCTGCTCTTTTCTAGAGAATTTTTTTCTAAAAGAATAAACTATGAACGATATGGTAAAATCGCATAAAATTTTTCTAAAAACAAAAAAAAAAGAAGAATATTTTTAGTAATTTGTCAAAATTTTTCTTTAATTTGAAAATTAAAAAGATATCAATGAGTAATCTTTGTCTTTCATATGATTTGACCGATTAGAACTTCTTTATTTGAATATTTGAAATATTTAGAAGAAATTTAGGAAGAGAAAGAATAAGTAAAAAGAAATAAAAATGAAAAAATTCTATATTTTTCTAGTTTTTATATTTAAGTTAGGTTAAGTTATTGCATATTTGCATTTTTTATTGACTCCTTTGAAAAGAAGTAAAATCCGATAAATCGGAAAGAATTAATTACGAATTTAAATTTTTTTATGCAACAAACATATCAATATGGGTGGATTTTACCTTTTGTTCCACTTCCAGTTCCTATGTTAATAGGAATGGGACTTCTTCTTTTTCCGACAGCAACAAAAAATC